AGAGCGCCTTCTACTTCTAATAGTAAGAATAGTAATAGGCCATGAACTAGATCAGAATCATTCTCAACGAATCCATAAGAAGTGATCCAATTTTTTTCATCGTATCTGGATGAAGACCAAAGATCTTGAGCGACCGATCCGGCAGAACAACTCAAAAGATAAAGAAGTATCGTGAATTTCTTCATGCTCGTTCCAAGTTCGAAGTACCATTTGTACAAATAAGAATCCCCTTCCTTACATGATTTCTTCTTCATATAGATAGATATAGGATCTATGGGGCAATTACTTAGAAGTACATTTTGTGTAACAGCCCTTCCTATCTGATAGAAAAGGATCCCATGATCCTGAACCGATCTTATCTGGGATCGAAAATCCCAAGTTTTTCTATGAAGAGCTGATCTAATTGTATTAGTTTCTATAATGGATTTCTTCTGTGTAATACTAATTGATAGGGCCTCATTGATAAGTGCTACAAGATCTCGCGCATTGGAACCCATGGTTATGGACCCGAATCCGTTAGTATGGAACATCTTCTTTTCCAAGTGAAATCCCCTAGTATATGAAAGAATGAAAAAGTGCTTTCGTTGTTGTGGAAGAAAAAGCCTTCGTATCTTAATGCATGTATTTAATTTATTCGGAGCTATTAGAGCGGGATCCACTTTTTGGGGAATATGAGTCGAAGCAATAACAAGAATCTTTCCAGTGGAACATCTTTCACAATCCCTGGAGAGATAGTTCTCTAATAGACCGAGGGATAAGTAATTCGACTCATTCACATGCAGATCATGAATGTTTGGAATCCATATTATGCAAGGAGACATTGCTTTTGCTAATTCGAATTGAAGGGTGATATCAAATGGGTCTATTTTCGGCGTCATATACATAGTTAGCACATTCGTCAGAATTAGCAGCTCCATATCAATAGCAAGATCAAGGTCATCATCAATATCGTCACTATCATCAATATCGATATCATCAATAAGATAACCTTTAGGCTTGTCATCCAGGAACTTGTTCGGAAATACCGTAATGAAAGGAACATAGGAGTTTGTCGCTAGGTATTTGACCAAACAGGATCGTCCAGTTCCTATAGAACCTATCACTAAAATACCTCTAGAAGGGGATAGGGCTAAGCGGAGCGAAAAGGGTTTTCCATGAGGAGATGGGGAATGAAAACTATTAGCCCCACACGAGGTTTGTGAATAAGTGATTGTCTGATAATGAGCAAGGAATATCCGTCTTTCTGCTAAACAGGATCTATTGAACTCATAATTCATTAGATCCTTTTGATGAATGTCAACTAAGTATCGTAAGGAAATTGATCCCGGTTGTTCAATCATTTGATAACCAGAGTCATTCTTTGATAAATGATCACTATGAGTCAGACTCAATAGAATTTGATCAATCCTTTTTTCTGTCGTTAAGGTGGAGAACTGAACCAAGAATTCTCTTTCTTCATCATCAATCGAATCACTGTTCGCTACCCAGAATTCTATTTTCTCATCAATCCAATCATCGTTCACGTTTTTTCTTTTTCTTATAAATGAATAGATCTCTTTACTTGTACGACTTAGATGTCTCGTATTTCTCGAAAAAATGATTTGATTGATGGGATTTGGTATGATACTTACAAGATCGATGAGATTGATCTTCCAATATTTCTTCTTAGAACGTAGTGATTTGACCCCATAAGTGGGACCACCACCCAATAGCATGTTGCCACCAGAAGCAGAACCCCGTATTTCTTCCAGAGAATCTCCTAATTGTTCCAGAACAACTAGAAAGAGATTCTTTAACCAGAAAGGATTCAGTTCAGATGTAGGATACCTATCCAGAAGTTTTCGAAATTCCATCATGTATGATGGAATCATCAAAGATTTGATCTTTTCTAACTCTGTCTGTAACTCACTAGAGGCTCGGGAAACAAAGATAAGATGTATACGAACGAGATATCCAGCAGCAAAAAGAAGGAAAAAGATGGAATAGAGGAACTCCCGAGCATTTGTTGATCTCAGATGTGCCCATATCAATGGAACGGGTGACTCATTATTTCGATGAATCATTTCTTCGGACAGAAGAAGATTCTGTAAACATTGACTCGAAATCTCACTTATCAGAGTCCATTGTGGAAGAATCTTCTGAGGAATTGCCCGTGATCTATCTGATCCATACATCATATCATGAAAAATGGATACAAATTTTTGACTACTACTCAGTATTGGCAATGGGTCTGAAAGAGTATCTAAAAGGGTGAAATTGAGATATTTGCACCCTGTCGAAGTAAGGAACCATGGCATATATGTTTGGAACAGATTCCATTTTGAGAGATTTGAAAAAGCACTATCTCGTTGAAAGGTTCTATACATCTGCCCTTTCTCAACGCATTTCTTTAGACAAAGACTCCGTTTTTTCCTCTTTCTCTTTCCGGATGGTAAATACTTCTCAGAACATGGAGTGTGAATCAAACCCATGTTTGAATTGAAACTGAGATGCTGATGCA